GCTAACGTAGCTTAATTAAAGCATAACACTGAAGATGTTAAGATGAACCCTAGAAAGTTCCGTGGGCACAAAGGCTTGGTCCTGACTTTACTGTCAACTTTAGCTAAACTTACACATGCAAGTATCCGCCCCCCTGTGAGAATGCCCTACAGCTCCCCGCCCGGGAGCAAGGAGCTGGTATCAGGCACATTTTATTAAGCCCATGACACCTTGCTAAGCCACACCCTCAAGGGAACTCAGCAGTGATAAACATTAAGCCATAAGTGAAAACTTGACTTAGTTAAAGCTAGCAGGGCCGGTAAAACTCGTGCCAGCCACCGCGGTTATACGAGAGGCCCAAGTTGACAGTCACCGGCGTAAAGAGTGGTTAAAGAATAATAAACACTAAAGCCGAACACCCTCAAGGCAGTTATACGCACCCGAAGGTTAGAAGCCCAATTACGAAAGTAGCTTTATTTCTCCTGAACCCACGAGAGCTATGGTACAAACTGGGATTAGATACCCCACTATGCCTAGCCCTAAACATTGATAGTACCCTACACCCACTATCCGCCTGGGAACTACGAGCATCAGCTTGAAACCCAAAGGACTTGGCGGTGCTTTAGATCCACCTAGAGGAGCCTGTTCTAGAACCGATAACCCCCGTTCAACCTCACCTTTTCTTGTTTTCCCCGCCTATATACCGCCGTCGTCAGCTTACCCTGTGAAGGTCTAATAGTAAGCAAAATTGGCACAGCCCAAAACGTCAGGTCGAGGTGTAGCGTATGGAAAGGGAAGAAATGGGCTACATTCCCTATAAATAGTGAATACGGACGATGCACTGAAAAAACATCTGAAGGAGGATTTAGCAGTAAGCAGGAAATAGAGCGTTCCGCTGAAATCGGCCCTGAAGCGCGCACACACCGCCCGTCACTCTCCCCAAGCTCACAAACTAATTAACTAAAACCCTAGAACTGCAAAGGGGAGGCAAGTCGTAACATGGTAAGTGTACCGGAAGGTGCACTTGGAAAAATCAGAGTGTAGCTAAGACAGAAAAGCATCTCCCTTACACTGAGAAGTCACCCGTGCAAATCGGGTCGCCCTGATGCTTAACAGCTAGCCCGCCTAACCAACAACAACAACACAATATTAATACCCCCAAATTTACGAAGAGCCATTAAACAAACCATTTTTCCCCCCGAGTATGGGCGACAGAAAGGGGTCCACGGAGCAATAGAGAAAGTACCGCAAGGGAACGCTGAAAGAGAAGTGAAACAACCCAGTAAAGCTTAAAAAAGCAGAGATTAGACCTCGTACCTTTTGCATCATGATTTAGCCAGTGTTGCCCAAGCAAAACGAATTTTAGTTTGACATCCCGAAACTAAGTGAGCTACTCCAAGACAGCCTATTAATAGGGCCAACCCGTCTCTGTGGCAAAAGAGTGGGAAGAGCTTTGAGTAGAGGTGACAGACCTACCGAACCTAGTTATAGCTGGTTGCCTGGGAATTGAATAGAAGTTCAGCCTCCCGGGTTCTTTTTTCACTGCAGAGTCACCTTTTCTGATAAACCTTAAGAAACCGCGAGAGTTAGTCAAAGGGGGTACAGCCCCTTTGAAACAAGACACAACTTTTACAGGAGGATAAAGATCCTAGCAAGTTAAAGGCATAATGTTTTGGTGGGCCTAAAAGCAGCCATCCCTACAGAAAGCGTTAAAGCTCAAACATACCCCATAACCCTACTTATCCTGACCATATAATCTCACTCCCCTAATACTACCAGGCCCTTCCATGCCCCCATGGAAGTGACTATGCTAATATGAGTAATAAGAGAGCTTCAGCCTCTCTCCCTGCACACGTGTAAGTCGGAACGGACAGACCACCGACCCTTAACGGCCCCAAACAAAGAGGGCAATGAACCATGGAACAGACAACTAGAAAAGCCTCCAAGAACCAACCGTTAACCCCACACAGGTGTGCCCCCAGGGAAAGACTAAAAGAAAGAGAAGGAACTCGGCAAACACAAAGCCTCGCCTGTTTACCAAAAACATCGCCTCTTGCAAAAACAAAAAATAAGAGGTCCCGCCTGCCCTGTGACTATATGTTTAACGGCCGCGGTATTTTGACCGTGCGAAGGTAGCGCAATCACTTGTCTTTTAAATGAAGACCTGTATGAATGGCATAACGAGGGCTTAACTGTCTCCTCTTTTAAGTCAATGAAATTGATCTTCCCGTGCAGAAGCGGGAATAAACCCATAAGACGAGAAGACCCTATGGAGCTTTAGACACCAAAGCAGCTCATGTTTAAAAACCCTCCAACAAGAGATTAAACCAAATGAAACCTGCCCTAATGTCTTTGGTTGGGGCGACCGCGGGGAAATAAAAAACCCCCATGTGGAATGGGAGCACCCCTCCTAGAACCAAGAGGTACACCTCTAAGCAACAGAATATCTGACCAGCAAGATCCGGCAATGCCGATCAACGGACCGAGTTACCCTAGGGATAACAGCGCAATCCCCTTTTAGAGCCCATATCGACAAGGGGGTTTACGACCTCGATGTTGGATCAGGACATCCTAATGGTGCAGCCGCTATTAAGGGTTCGTTTGTTCAACGATTAAAGTCCTACGTGATCTGAGTTCAGACCGGAGTAATCCAGGTCAGTTTCTATCTATGACATGCTCTTTTCTAGTACGAAAGGACCGAAAAGAAGAGGCCCATACCTCAGGCACGCCTCACCCCCACCTAATGAAATCAACTAAAACAGGCAACTGGGCATGCCCCGCCGCCTAAGAAAACGGCATGTTAAGGTGGCAGAGCCCGGCAAATGCAAAAGACCTAAGCCCTTTCTACAGAGGTTCAAGTCCTCTTCTTAACTATGATCTCCACCGTCATTACACATGTAATTAACCCCCTCACTTTTATCGTCCCTGTCCTCCTGGCCGTTGCCTTTCTTACCCTTCTAGAACGAAAAGTTTTAGGCTACATACAACTACGAAAAGGCCCAAATATTGTCGGACCCTATGGCCTTCTACAGCCAATTGCTGACGGAGTAAAACTTTTTATCAAGGAACCCGTCCGACCATCTACCGCTTCCCCTGTTCTCTTTCTCCTTGCTCCCATGCTTGCCCTCACCCTAGCCCTTACTTTATGAGCCCCTATGCCTTTACCCTACCCTGTCATTGATCTTAACCTCGGCATCTTATTTATTCTGGCCTTGTCTAGCCTAGCAGTTTACTCCATCCTAGGATCCGGCTGAGCCTCAAATTCAAAATATGCTCTTATTGGAGCCCTCCGCGCAGTCGCACAAACCATCTCCTACGAAGTCAGCCTGGGACTCATTCTTCTAAGCATTATTATTTTTACGGGCGGTTTTACCTTGCAAACATTTAACATCGCTCAAGAAAGCATTTGATTAATTATGCCCGCCTGACCATTAGCTGCAATGTGGTATATCTCCACCTTGGCCGAGACCAACCGAGCCCCCTTTGATCTAACCGAAGGAGAGTCTGAGCTCGTCTCAGGCTTTAATGTTGAATATGCAGGAGGCCCCTTCGCCTTATTTTTCCTGGCCGAGTACGCAAATATTCTACTCATAAACACCCTCTCCGCCACCCTATTCCTCGGAGCCTCCCACATCCCCACAATCCCCGAACTCACCTCCATCAACTTAATGACAAAGGCGGCCCTTTTATCAGTTGTCTTTCTATGAGTTCGAGCATCTTACCCGCGATTCCGATATGACCAACTTATGCACCTGATTTGAAAGAACTTCCTCCCCCTAACACTGGCCCTGGTCATTTGACATCTTGCACTCCCCATCGCATTTGCTGGCCTCCCCCCTCAGCTGTAAGCAAGGAGTTGTGCCTGAAGCAAAGGACCACTTTGATAGAGTGAATTATGGGGGTTAAAGTCCCCCCAACTCCTTAGAAAGAAGGGGCTCGAACCCTACCTGAAGAGATCAAAACTCTTAGTGCTTCCACTACACCACTTCCTAGTAAAGTCAGCTAATTAAGCTTTTGGGCCCATACCCCAAACATGTTGGTTAAACTCCTTCCTTTGCTAATGAACCCTTACATTTTAGCCACCCTTTTATTTGGACTCGGCCTGGGCACAACAATTACATTCGCAAGCTCCCACTGGCTCCTGGCCTGAATAGGACTTGAAATTAATACCCTCGCCATCCTTCCCTTAATAGCCCAACACCACCACCCTCGGGCTGTTGAAGCAACCACTAAATACTTTCTCACCCAAGCAACTGGTGCCGCCATACTACTCTTCGCCAGCACTACCAATGCCTGACTTACAGGACAATGAGACATTCAACACATATCACACCCTCTCCCCCTCACGCTAGTTACCCTTGCCCTGGCCCTAAAACTAGGCCTCGCCCCCGTCCACGCATGACTCCCTGAAGTCCTCCAGGGCTTAGACCTAACCACAGGCCTTGTCCTGTCAACCTGACAGAAACTTGCCCCCTTTGCCCTATTGGTTCAAATTCAACCAACAAACTCACTTATCCTCATTACATTAGGCCTTGCCTCCACTCTTGTTGGGGGCTGAGGGGGGCTAAATCAAACCCAGCTCCGTAAGATCCTCGCCTACTCATCAATTGCTCACCTTGGCTGGATGATCCTAGTACTACAATTCTCCCCCTCCCTCACCTTTCTCACTCTTTCCGTATACATCTTAATGACACTCTCAACATTCCTTATCTTTAAGTTAAACAACTCTACCAATGTAAACACCTTAGCCACATCCTGAGCAAAATCCCCCACACTAACAGCCTTAACACCCCTTGTGCTCTTGTCTTTAGGCGGTCTCCCCCCACTTACCGGCTTCATACCAAAATGACTAATCCTCCAGGAACTGTCCAAGCAAGATCTGGCCCCAGCGGCCACCCTTGCTGCTTTAACAGCCCTCCTTAGCCTCTACTTTTACCTCCGCCTCTCCTACGCGATGACCCTCACCATGTCTCCTAATATTTCAACAGGCCCCGCTCCGTGACGATTTCAGTCAGCCCAACTAACCCTCCCATTGGCCACTTCAACCATAGCTGCTCTCCTCCTTTTACCTCTAGCCCCTATGATGATAGCACTAATGACCCTATAAGGGACTTAGGTTAACACAAGACCAAGGGCCTTCAAAGCCCTAAGCGAGAGTGAAAATCTCCCAGCCCCTGATAAGACTTGCGGGACACTACCCCACATCTCCTGCATGCAAAACAGACACTTTAATTAAGCTAAAGCCTTTCTAGATGGGCAGGCCTCGATCCTACAAACTTTTAGTTAACAGCTAAACGCTCAAACCAGCGAGCATCCACCTACCTTTCCCCCGCCTGTCCGGGCGTTTAGAGGCGGGGGAAAGCCCCAGCAGACGCTAGCCTGCCACTTCAGATTTGCAATCTAATATGTATTACACCTCAGGGCTTGATAAGAAGAGGACTCGAACCTCTGTATATGGGGCTACAACCCACCGCTTAAAACTCAGCCATCCTACCTGTGGCCATCACACGCTGATTTTTCTCGACTAATCACAAAGATATTGGCACCCTTTATCTAGTATTCGGTGCCTGAGCTGGAATAGTAGGCACAGCTTTAAGCCTCTTAATCCGAGCAGAACTAAGCCAGCCGGGAGCCCTATTAGGGGACGACCAAATCTATAACGTTATTGTTACGGCGCATGCCTTTGTAATAATTTTCTTTATAGTAATACCAATCATAATTGGAGGCTTTGGAAACTGATTAATTCCCCTAATGATTGGAGCCCCCGACATAGCATTCCCTCGCATGAACAACATGAGCTTTTGGCTCCTCCCCCCTTCATTCCTTCTTCTCCTTGCTTCTTCAGGGGTAGAAGCTGGCGCTGGGACAGGCTGAACAGTCTACCCACCTCTGGCCGGAAACCTGGCTCATGCTGGGGCCTCTGTGGACTTAACTATTTTTTCTCTTCACCTAGCAGGTATTTCTTCAATTCTTGGTGCCATCAACTTTATTACAACCATCATTAATATAAAACCCCCCGCTATCTCCCAATACCAAACCCCTCTATTTGTGTGAGCAGTACTAATCACCGCAGTTCTCCTTCTCCTATCTCTCCCCGTTCTCGCTGCCGGCATTACCATGCTCCTCACAGACCGAAATCTAAATACAACCTTCTTCGACCCGGCCGGAGGTGGTGACCCCATTCTATACCAGCACCTGTTCTGATTTTTCGGCCACCCCGAAGTATACATTCTTATCCTCCCAGGCTTCGGAATAATCTCACACATTGTCGCCTACTACTCTGGCAAAAAAGAGCCTTTCGGCTACATGGGCATGGTCTGAGCTATGATGGCCATCGGTCTCCTTGGGTTTATCGTTTGAGCCCACCACATGTTCACAGTAGGAATGGACGTCGACACCCGTGCATACTTTACATCTGCCACAATAATCATTGCAATCCCCACCGGTGTTAAAGTATTTAGCTGACTTGCCACTCTTCACGGCGGCTCAATCAAATGAGAAACCCCTCTTCTATGAGCCCTCGGGTTTATCTTCCTCTTTACAGTTGGCGGCTTAACCGGAATCGTCCTAGCCAACTCCTCCCTAGACATTGTGCTTCACGATACCTACTATGTAGTAGCCCATTTCCATTATGTCCTCTCCATGGGTGCAGTATTTGCCATTGTTGCTGCCTTTGTTCACTGATTCCCCTTATTTTCAGGCTACACCCTCCACAGCACTTGAACAAAAATCCACTTCGGAGTAATGTTTATTGGGGTTAACCTAACCTTCTTCCCACAGCACTTCCTAGGTCTCGCTGGCATGCCCCGACGCTACTCTGACTACCCAGATGCCTACACCCTTTGAAACACAGTATCTTCGATTGGCTCACTAATCTCATTAGTGGCCGTCATTATGTTCCTGTTTATTATCTGAGAAGCCTTTGCTGCCAAACGTGAAGTTTTAGCAGTAGAACTCACAGCAACTAACGTAGAATGACTGCATGGCTGCCCTCCCCCTTACCACACATTTGAAGAGCCTGCTTTTGTCCAAGTCCAATCAACCTAACGAGAAAGGGAGGAGTTGAACCCCCATGGGTTGGTTTCAAGCCAACTACATAACCGCTCTGTCACTTTCTTCATAAGACACTAGTAAAATAGTCAATTACACTGCCTTGTCAAGGCAGAATTGCGGGTTAAACCCCCGCGTGTCTTGTATTTTTATGGCCCATCCGTCACAACTAGGATTTCAAGATGCAGCTTCACCTGTAATAGAAGAACTTCTTCATTTTCACGACCACGCCTTAATAATCGTGTTCTTAATTAGCACGTTAGTACTTTACATTATTGTGGCTATAGTCTCCACCAAATTAACCAATAAATACATTCTGGACTCCCAAGAAATTGAAATTATCTGAACTGTTCTCCCAGCAGTAATTCTCATCCTAATCGCACTCCCCTCACTTCGTATCCTCTACTTAATGGATGAAATTAACAACCCCCTTCTCACTATTAAAGCTGTAGGCCACCAATGGTACTGAAGCTATGAGTATACTGACTACGAAGACCTAGGATTTGACTCTTACATGATCCCAACCCAAGATCTAACCCCCGGGCAATTCCGCCTCTTAGAGGCGGACCACCGCATAGTGATTCCAGTTGAATCCCCCATCCGAGTGTTAGTTTCTGCAGACGACGTACTTCATTCATGAGCCGTCCCCGCCCTGGGCGTTAAAATAGACGCAGTCCCAGGCCGATTGAACCAAACAGCCTTTATTGCTTCCCGCCCAGGGGTCTTTTATGGACAATGCTCTGAGATCTGCGGAGCTAACCACAGCTTTATACCTATTGTTGTCGAGGCAGTCCCCCTAGAACACTTTGAAAACTGATCGTCCCGAATACTTGAAGACGCCTCGCTAAGAAGCTAAATAGGGTCTAGCGTTAGCCTTTTAAGCTAAAGACTGGTGACTCCCGCCCACCCCTAGCGACATGCCTCAACTCAACCCCGCCCCCTGATTTGCCATCCTAGTCTTCTCCTGACTAGTTTTTCTGACCGTTATCCCCGCTAAAATTACAGCCCACACCTTCCCGAATGAGCCAACCCTTCAAAGCACAGAAAAGCCCAAAACAGAATCCTGAACCTGACCATGACACTAAGCTTCTTTGACCAATTTATGAGCCCCACATATCTAGGGATCCCTTTAATAGCCCTCGCCCTTACCTTACCTTGAATCCTTTACCCAACCCCTACGACTCGGTGACTAAACAATCGCTTCCTCGCCCTTCAAGGCTGATTTATTAACCGCTTCACCCAACAACTCCTCCTCCCTCTAAGCCTCGGGGGCCATAAATGAGCCGCCCTCCTGGCCTCCTTAATAATCTTCTTAATTACTCTGAATATACTAGGCCTCCTTCCATACACCTTCACCCCCACAACCCAACTTTCCCTCAATCTTGGCCTCGCCGTTCCCCTTTGACTTGCCACCGTCATTATTGGGATGCGAAACCAACCTACACATGCTCTAGGACACTTACTGCCAGAGGGAACTCCGGGGCCCCTGATCCCAGTCCTTATTATTATCGAAACAATTAGCCTTTTTATTCGCCCACTGGCCCTAGGGGTACGACTAACCGCCAATTTAACAGCAGGCCACCTGCTCATTCAACTAATCGCTACAGCCGCTTTTGTACTCCTACCTTTGATACCAACTGTTGCAATTCTCACATCTACTGTTCTAGTCCTTCTCACCCTTCTAGAGGTAGCCGTCGCAATAATCCAAGCCTACGTATTTGTCCTTCTTTTAACCCTCTACCTACAAGAAAACGTCTAATGGCACATCAAGCACACCCCTACCACATAGTTGACCCCAGCCCCTGACCTCTTACAGGCGCAATTGCTGCTCTGCTTATAACATCAGGCCTTGCAACCTGGTTCCACTTCCGTTCGACAACTCTTATAGCCCTTGGTACAATCCTTCTACTTCTGACAATATACCAATGATGACGAGACATCGTACGAGAAGGTACATTCCAAGGACATCACACACCCCCCGTACAGAAAGGCCTTCGATACGGCATAATTCTATTCATCACCTCAGAAGTCTTCTTCTTCCTAGGTTTCTTCTGAGCCTTCTACCACGCAAGCCTTGCCCCCACCCCCGAACTAGGAGGCTGCTGACCTCCCACAGGAATTACTCCCCTGGACCCATTTGAAGTCCCTCTACTCAATACAGCCGTCCTCCTAGCATCAGGTGTGACAGTCACCTGGGCACACCACAGCATTATAGAGGGAGAACGAAAACAAGCCATCCAATCCCTAGCCCTGACAATTCTTCTAGGCTTTTATTTTACCTTCCTTCAAGGAATAGAATATTATGAGGCCCCATTTACAATTGCAGACGGCGTCTACGGGTCTACCTTCTTTGTAGCAACAGGCTTCCACGGACTACACGTCATTATCGGATCAACCTTCCTGGCAGTCTGTTTACTACGTCAGATTCAATACCACTTTACATCCGAGCACCACTTTGGCTTTGAAGCCGCTGCTTGATACTGACACTTTGTAGACGTTGTCTGACTTTTCCTGTATATTTCCATCTACTGATGAGGCTCATAATCTTTCTAGTATTAAAGCGAGTATAAGTGACTTCCAATCACCTGGTCTTGGTTAAAGCCCAAGGAAAGATAATGAATCTGGTTACAACAGTAATTACTATTGCCCTACTGCTTTCAGTCATCCTAGCGATCGTCTCCTTCTGACTCCCCCAAATAACACCTGACCACGAAAAGCTTTCTCCCTACGAATGCGGTTTTGACCCCCTCGGATCCGCCCGACTCCCTTTCTCACTGCGATTTTTCCTCGTTGCTATCCTATTTCTTCTCTTCGACCTAGAGATCGCCCTTCTTTTACCACTGCCTTGAGGGGACCAACTGGCCTCCCCCCTCCTAACATTTCTCTGGGCCACCGCCGTACTCGCCCTCCTTACCCTCGGCCTAATCTACGAGTGAACTCAAGGAGGACTAGAGTGGGCTGAATAGACTGTTAGTTTAAGGAAAACCTTTGATTTCGGCTCAAAAACTTGTGGTTAAAGTCCACAACTGTTTAATGACCCCCGTTCACTTTGCTTTCTCCTCAGCTTTTTTATTAGGCCTCTCCGGCCTTGCATTCCACCGCACCCACCTCCTCTCAGCCCTATTATGTTTGGAAGGCATAATACTTTCTCTCTTTATTGCCCTTTCTCTTTGAACACTACAATTGGGCTCTACCAGCTTTTCCGCCGCCCCTATGCTTCTCTTAGCATTCTCAGCTTGTGAAGCAAGCGCAGGCCTCGCTCTACTGGTAGCCACAGCCCGAACACATGGCACAGACCGCCTACAAAGCCTTAATCTTCTACAATGCTAAAAATTCTTATCCCAACACTCATGCTTGTCCCAACAGCCTGGTTTTCCCCAGCCAAATGATTGTGACCCACAACTCTCGCCCACAGTCTAATTATCGCAACCTTCAGCCTTTCTTGACTAAAAAATCTTTCAGAGACAGGGTGATCCTCCCTCAACCCCTACATAGCCACAGACCCCCTTTCTACCCCTCTTCTTGTCCTCACTTGCTGGCTACTGCCTTTAATGATCCTTGCAAGCCAAAACCACACGGCCCTCGAACCCATTAATCGCCAACGCATGTACATTACCCTCCTAACATCCCTTCAAGCCTTCCTTATTATGGCTTTCGGCGCCACTGAAGTTATCATGTTTTACGTTATATTCGAAGCCACCCTTATTCCAACCCTAATTATTATCACCCGCTGAGGCAACCAGACAGAACGCCTTAATGCAGGCATTTACTTTTTGTTTTACACCCTAGCAGGATCCCTACCCCTGCTTGTGGCTCTTCTACTACTACAAAATAGCACGGGCACTTTATCGCTGCTCACGCTTCAGTACTCAGACCCGGTACAGCTCACTACTTACGCCGACAAACTGTGATGGGCCGGCTGTCTCCTAGCATTTCTAGTAAAAATGCCACTATATGGTGTACATTTATGACTCCCCAAAGCACATGTTGAAGCCCCCGTTGCAGGCTCAATAGTCCTTGCCGCAGTTCTCCTAAAACTAGGAGGCTACGGCATAATACGAATTGTGGTCATACTGGAACCCCTCACCAAAGAACTAAGCTACCCTTTTATCATCTTTGCCCTATGGGGGGTAATTATAACTGGCTCCATTTGTCTACGTCAGACAGATCTAAAGTCTCTCATTGCCTACTCATCAGTCAGCCATATAGGCCTCGTCGTGGGCGGAATTCTTATTCAAACCCCTTGGGGCTTTGCCGGCGCACTTATTCTTATAATTGCACACGGTCTCACTTCCTCAGCCCTGTTCTGTTTGGCAAACACAAATTACGAACGCACTCACAGCCGAACAATACTACTAGCCCGAGGACTTCAAATGGTTCTCCCCCTGATGACCACTTGATGGTTTATTGCCAGCCTTGCAAACCTGGCCCTTCCTCCCCTCCCTAATCTCATGGGCGAGCTAATAATCGTTACCTCTTTATTCAACTGATCCTGATGAACCCTCGCCCTCACAGGAGGAGGCATACTTATTACAGCCAGCTACTCTCTTTATATGTTCCTCATGACTCAGCGGGGACCACTTCCCCAACATATTATAGCCCTCGACCCTTCTCACACCCGAGAGCACCTAGTCATAGCCCTCCACCTCCTCCCCCTTCTCTTACTTATCATTAAGCCCGAACTAATCTGAGGGTGGGTCACCTGTAGATATAGTTTAATAAAAACATTAGATTGTGATTCTAAAAACAGAGGTTAAAGCCCCCTTATCCACCGAGAGAGGCTCGCTAGCACCGAAGACTGCTAATCTCCGCGACCTTGGTTGAACCCCAGGGCTCACTCGTAACCGCTTCTAAAGGATAACAGCTCATCCGTTGGTCTTAGGAACCAAAAACTCTTGGTGCAAATCCAAGTAGCAGCTATGCACCCCACCTCTCTTATAATGACCTCAAGCTTACTAATTATTTTCTCATTACTTATCTACCCTGTACTTACAACCCTTAACCCCCACCCCCAAAACCCCACGTGAGCCTCGACACACGTAAAGACATCAGTGAAGCTTGCCTTTTTTGTTAGCCTTCTCCCACTTTTCCTATTCTTTAATGAAGGCGCAGAGACTATTATTACTTCCTGAACCTGAATAAACACCTTAACCTTCGACGTCAATATTAGTCTCAAGTTTGACTTCTACTCAATTATCTTTACCCCTATTGCCCTCTATGTCACCTGGTCAATTTTGGAGTTTGCATCCTGGTACATACATGCCGACCCTTACATGAACCGCTTCTTCAAATACCTCCTCATCTTCCTTATTGCAATAATCATCCTAGTCACAGCAAACAACCTCTTTCAACTGTTCATCGGCTGGGAAGGCGTAGGCATCATATCCTTCTTACTAATCGGCTGATGGTACGGCCGCGCCGATGCTAACACCGCTGCACTCCAAGCCGTCATCTACAACCGTGTAGGGGATGTCGGACTAATTTTTGCCATAGCATGACTAGCCACCACAGTCAACTCCTGAGAAATACAACAAATTTTTGCAACTGCTAAAGACTTCAACTTAACCCTCCCCCTTCTCGGCCTAATTGTCGCCGCCACAGGTAAGTCAGCACAGTTTGGTCTTCACCCCTGGCTTCCCTCTGCTATGGAGGGTCCTACACCGGTCTCTGCCCTACTACATTCTAGTACAATAGTCGTTGCAGGAATTTTTCTTCTCGTTCGAATAAGCCCCCTCCTGGAAACAAGCCCAACCGCCTCCACTGTCTGCCTATGTTTAGGGGCCCTCACCACCCTATTTACAGCAACCTGCGCTCTCACCCAAAACGACATTAAAAAAATTGTGGCTTTTTCTACGTCAAGCCAGCTAGGCCTGATGATGGTAACAATTGGCCTAAACCAACCCCAGCTTGCCTTCCTACACATCTGCACTCACGCATTCTTCAAAGCAATACTATTCTTATGCTCCGGGTCGATCATCCACAGCCTTAACGACGAGCAGGATATCCGTAAAATGGGAGGTATACACCATCTTGCCCCCTTTACATCCTCCTGTCTAACAATCGGAAGTTTAGCCCTTACAGGAACCCCCTTCTTAGCGGGCTTTTTCTCGAAGGACGCCATTATTGAGGCACTAAACACATCTCACCTAAACGCCTGGGCCCTCACTCTAACCCTTCTAGCCACCTCCTTCACAGCAATTTACAGCCTCCGAGTTGTCTTCTTTGTATCTATGGGGCATCCACGGTTCAACCCTCTCTCCCCTATTAATGAAAACAACCCCGCCGTGATTAACCCCATCAAACGTCTTGCCTGAGGAAGTATCATTGCCGGCCTCCTAATCACCTCAAACATCCTACCCTTAAAAACACCTGTAATAACCATGCCCCCTTTACTCAAGCTGGCCGCCCTCACCGTGACAATCCTAGGCCTACTCCTAGCCTTAGAACTCGCATCATTAACCAGCAAGCAATTTAAAATTACACCTAACCTCACCACCCACCACTTCTCCAACATGTTGGGCTACTTCCCAACCCTAATCCATCGGCTTCCCCCCAAGCTCAACCTTATTCTTGGCCAAACAGTTGCAAGCCAAATGGTGGATCAAACCTGACTTGAGAAGGTTGGCCCTAAAGCCCTCGCTTCATCAAATATTCCTTTAATTACAACAACAAGCAACACCCAACAAGGCCTCATCAAAACATACCTTACCCTTTTTCTCCTTACCCTCGCCCTATCTACCCTCATTTTTCTGTTTTAAACTGCCCGTAAGGTTCCACGGCTTAACCCCCGCGTTAACTCCAACACAACAAATAGTGTCAACAGTAAAACCCATGCACTAACCACCAGCATTCCCCCTCCTCACGAGTACATTAGCGCAACCCCTCCAATATCCCCCCGAAACACAGAAAAATCCCCAAGCTCATCCCCCGGCACCCAAGAAGCCTCAAATCACCCTCCCCAAAACATACTAGATACAAGACACATCCCTACTACGTACATAACCATATAGGCCAACACTGGCCGACTCCCCCATGTCTCCGGAAAGGGCTCAGCAGCCAATGCTGCTGAATATGCAAACACAACTAACATCCCCCCAAGGTAAATCAAAAACAAAACTAACGACAGAAAAGGCCCCCCATGCCCCACCAAAACCCCACATCCCATTCCCGCAACCACCACCAACCCTAAAGCGGCAAAATACGGAGACGGATTAGAAGCAACCGCAACTAACCCCAAAACAAGCCCCAATAAAAATAAAGACATAATATAGGTCATAATTCCCGCCAGGATTTTAACCAGGACTAATGACTTGAAAAACCACCGTTGTAATTCAACTACAGGAACTTTTAATGGCAAGCCTCCGAAAAACCCACCCCCTACTAAAAATCGCAAACGGCGCTCTAGTTGACCTCCCCGCCCCCTCTAATATCTCAGTTTGATGAAACTTTGGCTCACTACTTGGCCTTTGTTTAATCACCCAGCTCCTCACTGGTCTCTTCCTCGCAATGCATTACACCTCCGACATCGCCACAGCCTTCTCCTCCGTCGCCCACATCTGCCGAGACGTCAACTACGGCTGACTAATCCGCAACCTTCATGCCAACGGCGCTTCCTTCTTTTTCGTCTGCCTTTACATACACATCGGCCGGGGCCTTTATTACGGCTCGTACCTCTATAAAGAGACCTGAAACATCGGAGTCGTTCTTCTACTCCTCGTCATGGCAACCGCTTTCGTGGGGTATGTACTTCCCTGAGGACAAATGTCTTTCTGGGGGGCCACCGTCATCACCAACCTCCTGTCCGCCGTCCCTTATGTAGGAAACACCCTCGTTCAATGGATCTGGGGAGGCTTTTCAGTAGACAACGCCACCCTTACCCGCTTCTTCGCCTTCCACTTTTTACTGCCCTTCGTAATTGCCGGCGCCACCCTAATTCATCTCCTCTTTCTTCACGAAACCGGCTCCAACAACCCCCTAGGCTTAAACTCCGATGCAGATAAAATTTCCTTCCACCCTTACTTTTCCTACAAAGACCTCCTAGGCTTTGCAGCCCTCCTTATTGCCTTAACTTCCCTAGCCCTTTTCTCACCCAACCTCCTTGGAGACCCGGACAATTTCACGCCCGCCAACCCCTTAGTGACCCCTCCACATATCAAACCTGAGTGATACTTCCTATTTGCTTACGCCATCCTTCGCTCAATCCCCAACAAGCTCGGGGGTGTTCTGGCCCTTCTCGCCTCTATCTTTGTTCTCATGGTCGTCCCAATCCTCCATACCTCAAAGCAGCGTGGACTGACATTCCGGCCCCTGACACAATTTTTATTCTGGACCCTAATTGCAGATGTCGCCATTCTCACATGAATTGGAGGCATGCCCGTCGAACACCCCTTCATTATTATTGGACAAGTCGCATCATTCTTATACTTCCTTCTCTTCCTAGTACTAACCCCTTTAGCAGGCTGGATAGAAAATAAAGCCCTAGGATGGTCGTGCACTAGTAGCTCAGCGCCAGAGCGCCGGTCTTGTAAACCGGACGCCGGAGGTTAAAATCCTCCCTACTGCTCAAAGAAAGGAGATTCTAACTCCTACCCCTAGCTCCCAAAGCTAGAATTCTAAATTTAACTATTCTTTGCACATATATGCACTTCTAATGCATATATGTATTAACACCATACATTTATATTAACCATATCAATAGCATTCAAGGACATATATGTTTTATCAACATATCTAGAACTTAAACCCTCATATAACACCATAAATCGAAAACAACCACAAAGCATGTAGAGAAATACTTAATATAATTGAAATCTTGGATGGGCGAAACTTAGGGTCTCAATAGAATATCCATGGGTTAAGTTATACGTTTACTCAAAATCCCGTCAATTCTCAGTATCTTAATGTAATAAGAACCGACCATCAGTTGATTTCTGAATGATCACGGTTATTGAGGGTGAGGGACAAATATCGTGGGGGTTTCACACAGTGAATTATTCCTGGCATTTGGTTCCTACTTCAGGGCCATGACTTGATATTATTCCTCACACTTTCATCGACGCTGACATAAGTTAATGGTGGTAATACATGCCCGGGAGCATCCAGCATGCCGAGCGTTCACTCCATCGGGCAAGGGGTTCTCTTTTTTTTTTTTCCTTTCAACTGGCATTACACAGTGCACACGGTAGTTACAGACAAGGTTGAACATTTCCTTGCGTGCAAGGGTATGGTATGAGTGTTAAAGGATTTTACATAAAGAGTTACATATGTTAATATCAAGGACATAAGTGACGAAAATTTCTCGTAACTTATCTAAGATACCCCCTTCTCCTAACATATCTAAGACACCGCGGCTTCTGCGCGTAAAACCCCCCTACCCCCCTAAAGTCCTGAGATGTCTATCACTCCTGAAAACCCCCCGGAAACAGGAAGACCTCTAGTAGCTTTATTGGGGCCTAAAATGTGTTTATTTACATTATTAAAATAATGCGCGT